CATAGGTTTTTTCCTGATTCATTCTTCCATGAATTGCTGAAAGCGAAAAGAAGTTCATCAAAATTTAAGCGAATCAAAGTCAAAATGACTCTTCAAATTAACGAGTTTTTTTCTCCAACTGGTCGATTAATTCTTTGAATTCTTTATAATGTACTCTAGTTTTTTTTTTCTCCAACTGGTCGATTAATTCTTTGAATTCTTTATAATGTACTCTAGTTTTTTTTGACAAATAAGCCAGCAGCCGTTGACGTTTTCCCAGAATTTTACGCAGACCTCTCTCAGATAAATAGTCTTTTTTGTGCAATTGCAAATGTGAAGTAAGTCTCTGTATCTTATTGGTGAAACTGACTACTTGAAATTCAACAGACCCTCTGTTTTCTTTGTTTTCCTCTTGCGAAATAATTGAAATGAATGAATTTTTTACCATAAAAGAATTTTTCCCTCCCCTTTTGACAGATATGAATTTTATTGATCCGTAAGAATAATGCCAGAAATTTGAATGTAGTATACACAACAATCGGAATTTCTGGCATTATTTTGACTGAGTTTCTCAATTAAGCAATTTTGAATTTGATTCGGATAGTGATTCAAAAGGATGGTACATTTTTACACTCACAAAAGCGAATAGTTTTTTAGTACGAAGATTCTGTTGATTTATTTCTAGATCTAATTAATTTGTCATTAACTTAGTATCACAGTATCCTATGATGTAAGACAGGGCAAATGTGCATCTGGTTGCTTGCATATAACATATATGGTACAGAATATATAGGAAAAATGTACCATCACCGAATTTTGAATCGTGGATACATATAGATCCTTAACATACTGAAACGGCTGCCATTATTGGTATCAAACCAATAGCGATTCATACAAGCTAAATCTTCTAATCGAAAATTAGGCCAAAGAAAGAACTTGAGTTTAATTAATTCATTTTTATCTCTATCAAGGTGTTTACTTTCATCCAAAAATTGACCCCAGCTTTTTATGTTGTTCTCCTTACAAAATACTGGATTTCTATCCACACCATTCCTATTCTTGAAATTGAAATTTAAAGAATTGAGAATTCTCAATTCTCTACGCCGTCTAGACGATAAAATCATTTCAGGAACAAGCAAATCAAAATGATCCTTATCAACATCTTTTTGTTTTCCGTATCTTTGATTAGTTTGTTGCTTACTCTTATGAACTAATGAAATACCTATGGCTTGATACATAAGAAATTCTTCCAGATCTTTTATAGACGAAGTTAATAGGGGTTGGAACTTCATCAAACCAAATTCCGCCCAGCTAAACAGAGTAGACTCCTTCGAATAATGACTGACAATTCTGTCTAGCGGCAGATCTCCCATTTTCAAATAGGCTAAAAGCCTTCGTTTACTTTGTAAACGCCCTTTTGTGTTACCCACCATCTGCATTAAGCTCAGCCGCTCGAGCATATCCTCCTCAACTAGCCGCTCGGTGTGGATGCTAAAACCCAAATACTTCGCTTGAAGGTCAACGAAATCTACTAGCCTCGGCGAGTCACTCCGGTATTGTGTTTTTTTTTTACTGAACCCTTTTTCATAATCTTCTCTAATAACTTCTTGGATGTCTTCGATGTCGATGTCTTCGATGTTTTGACTAACATTTGCTTTTCCTTTAGTTGCTTTTCCTTTAGTTGCTTTTCCTTTAGTTGCTTTTCCTTTAGTTGCTTTTCCTTTAGTTGCTTTTCCTTTAGTTGCTTTTCCTTTAGTTGCTTTTCCTTGACTAACAGTTGCTTTTCCTTGACTAACAGTTGCTTTTCCTTGACTAACAGTTGCTTTTCCTTGACTAACAGTTGCTTTTCCTTGACTAACTTCTTCTTCTTCTTCTTCTTCTTCTTCTTCTTCTTCTTCTTTTCCTTTGAAATTTAAAAGAAGTAACTTCATAGGTCTAAGCCACGGGTTCATTTGATATGTCCTCTTACGTAGCAGAAATTCTGGGAAGAACCAATCTTCCTGATTCGAATCTTCCTCATTCGAATTCGCTCTGGGTGCCTTTAAGATTTCTTCATTCATTCCCATCCAATTAAAAAAGCTTTTTTTGTCTTCTTTGATTTCTGGATTTTCTTTGAGTTCTGGATCTTCTTTGAGTTCTGGATCCTTTTCGATTTCTGGATCCAAGAGCATTTTTGGAACGATATCATAAATAAGACCTCTATTCTCATTCTCAATTATTTCAGAATTCTCATTCTCAATTATTTCAGAATTCTCATTCTCAATTATTTCAGAATTCTCATTCTCAATTATTTTAGAATTTTCATTCTCAATTATTTTAGAATTCTTAGTCTCAATCTTAGTATTTGTATTATGGTTAGGGTCGATCTTTTTCCCAGCCTCCAAATTGACTAGATATTTTTCGAAAAACTTCCAATCAAAGTCCATATATTTTCTTTCAGGTTTTTTCTTTCGCATTTTTTTCAGAGACATATAAACCTTGTCTAGATAATTGTCTAGAGAATTCTTGTCTAGATAAACCTCGTCTAGATAATCCTTGTAATAATCCTTTTCTAGATAAAGCTGGTCTAGAGAATCCTTGAAATAAACCTTGTCTAGAAAACTCTTGTCTAGATAATCCTTGTGATAATCCTTGTCTACATAAGTATTGTCTAGATAATTGTGTAGATAAGTATTGTCTCGATAAAGCTTGTCTAGAAACTTCTTGTCTAGTATACAATCCTTGAAATAAGTCTTGAAAACAATCTCCTCTGGTATATCAAATAAGTCGATCTCTTGGCTCTTATTTACTTGTAATGGCAATTTAGAAATAGAGGAGTCCTTCTTAGTTTCAGAAGAAATGTATTTATATGCTAAAAGATCATATTTATAGTTTTTCTTAAACTTAGTTTTTTGATTTCTTACTAATGAATATACTTCAGAATCATCTTGGTTTTTGGAATGAAGTAATGGGTCTTTTTCATATGAATCTCCTTTATTTAAATCGTTATTTTGAGGCGTATGGCGTCGGTTGACTTTATTTCGCCAGGTTTGTGCGCCTACTCGCTCCCAATGAACCTTAGATAAATTGTATTGAGACTGACCTCTTAACCAGTTTTTCCATGGATTCGTTCCAAAATTTCGAAGTTTCTTATGCTTTAATTCGGAATGAAATATTCCCTGTCTTTCAAAAGAATCCTTTATTGCAGTCTTAAGAAAAAAAGACGTTCCGCGATATTGAAGAACAGATCTTAACTTATCACTAACTAGGGTTTGTGATAATTTGTAAAATACATATGCTTGTGACAGGGAAGATAAATTTGGCAAGGAAGCAAATTTCGGAACAATCTGTGACTTCCGCTTATTTATATTTTTTATAGTCGAACTAAAGGTAATTCTTTTTTGATTTGTTTCAGTATTGGAAATGTCTTTCTCAAAAAATTTTTTTGTTAAATTGATTCTAGGAATCTTAATGATACATAGAAAGATATCTAGGTATATTTTGTATATTTTTTCAATGAAAATTTTTTGAAAATAATTCCATTTACTTATTAATCGAACATTTCTTCTTTTTACAATTTTCCAAATATTTTTTGGTGATTCTACATTATTATTTTGCTTTTTGTTGTTAGGACTATTATTTAGTCCTGGAGTTACTTTTTTTTTTTCTTTTGTAATTCTTTCTATTTGATTTTTGATTGTGCTTGTTCTATTAATCAGATTTTGTATTTTTTCTTCTGAATTTGTAGAAGCTGTAGATCGAATTTGACTAAATGATTCATGAATTATCTCATTGCTGATTATAGAATCTTTTTCTTTTTGAGTTTCACTCGATTCATCTACTCCTATCCCTTTCAATCTTGTATTTTTTTTGATTATTTTCAAAATTGTGCTTTTTAGAACTAGAACCCTTTCTTTAAGCCGTTTTATGCTTTCTTTAAGCCGTTTTATGCTTTCTTTTGGGTTTCCTAGAACTCTAACAAAATTTTGCTTTATTTTTTGGTTGAAAACGCTTCTTATAAGTCGAAAGGCGCTCCCTTCCAATTTTTCTGCTGCTAATCTTTGACTTTTTTTGCCTAGTTCGTTAAAAATGGGCCCCCAAAAAATGGAAAAGGAACGGTTGGGTCGGGCACCACCCCAAGGATAGTCAGCTAGTCCCCAGAAAGACCTTATAAAAGCATAATCGTTGGTTATCCTTTGTCTATCATCCGCTGTGTGCCAAGGTTTCAACTCTAAAGGCCATAAAACTTTGACCTGAAGACCGTATTCCCACCACTCCTCCGGAAAGTTGCTGATGGATATGACGCCTATAGCAAAACCGTCATCGTTGCATAAAAGATGAGTCTCGTTTTCCCAGTCCTTTCTATCCTCAGCCCACTCGGGCTGCTGCAAAAATAAGATACGACCAATATTTTTAGCTATTATCGCTAAAGGCAATGCAATATATCTTCTAAAATAGGAGTTCAAAATTAATACGATACCTCTTACTCCTAGCCCATAATAAAGCTCATTCCATGCATCTATTCCATCCATCCGGAACAGCTCTTCTTCGGGGTCTAGTTCGATTTTCTCTTTTTTGATTCTTTTCCGTTCTTTCAATGCTTTGCTTTTTTTTTCGTCTATCTTCCTTTTTGTCTTCCTTTTTGTCTTCCCTTTTGTCTTCCTTTTTGTCTTCCTTTTTGTCTTCCTTTTTGTTTTTGTCTGTTCTTTCTTAGGTCCCTTAAGAGTGAAAAGGTCCCCTTTTTTGATTCCAAACCTATGCATCAAATTTTGCATTTTCAAAACAAGGGGTTTCACTACCCTAAAAGAACTAGACAGTGTACTTTTTAAGAAGCCCAAAAAAAGAGGGGAATGCGGAAACATTTCAATCTGTCTTACAACAACTCCGTTTTTACGCCTTAGGACGCTCGCAACACCTTTGATGTCATCCTGATGCCAAAATTGGTCGCGCACCGCTCTCAAGGAGGTCCTCCACACGTCCTTATTCTCGGTTTTCCACTCGATATTGGTGATGAGGCTGCCAACGTGAACATGAGCAAGGCTTTTCTCAAAGTCAATACTATAAGGGTCTCCCCCACTCTTGATCAAATCCTTCTTAACCTTCTCATTAATCTCTTTAGCAATCTCCGGATCAATCTTATTACTATCTTTAGAAAGATTTTTGATAAGTAAATTTTGAGTATCCTGATTCAAAATAATTTCATATTTGTATTGTGCTGATATAATATCAAAGCACTCATCATCTCCCCGCTTGGTCACAAAGGGTTCGCCCAGGTCGTATGCGACCTCGCGGAGTAATACGTATGACCAGCGAGGGACGCGTTGACCGATGTGCGCTCGTCCCACACTTTCTCCCACTTTATAAGTCCTTAGTTGCTTTAGCTTTTTTAGTTTTCGCTGGTTCCAATCAATGCTTCCCCCCCCTTTTTCCCAAGGCTTAGAAAAAAATTTTGCCAAAGGATTATAATATAATTTTCCTTCTGCTCTTAGTTTTAGTGTTTTACTTTTTAGTATCGCGAACATTCTCTCTTCAAATTTTGGGGACTCGAAAATGAAACCTGGCAAAAGGGTCTCATGAATTTGATTTAGAGCAAGGATTTGCTTAAGTTGAGATTCTGTAGGTTCATCGTCGATTCTTTCACGAGATTTTGTAGTTCCATTTTTTTTTCTTCGACGAGATTTTGTAGTTCCATCGTCGATTCTTTCACGAGATTTTGTAGTTCCATTTTTTTTTCTTCGACGAGATTGCATTGCATTCTGGACTTTTTCACGAGATTGCATTGCATTCTTTTTTCTTCCACTAGATTTACGAGATTTAATTACATTGTAGACTTTTTCACGAAATTCACCCAATTGAAGAAGTGCCCTTTCTTCGCTTAGACGTGCTTCTTCGCGTCGACGTGCTTCTTCGCGTAGACGTGCTTCTTCGCGTAGACGTGCCTCTTCTTCCCTTTTCTCCTGTTCTTTGCTTTTTGGTGCCTTTTCTTCGCTTTTCTCCTTTTCTTCGCTTTTCTCCTTTTCTTCGCTTTTCTCCTTTTCTTCGCTTTTCTCCTTTTCTTCGCTTTTCTCCTTTTCTTCGCTTTTCTCCTTTTCTTTGCTTTTCTCCTTTTCTTCGGGATCCTCGATTACTTTTCTAAACTTTTTGATTCTTCCACGAGAGGGCCCATTCAACAAAGGATCATACCTTTTTGGTAGGCAGAGGCAGGTTTCGTTCATTTTCTCAATACAAACCCGAGTCCTTTTGTCGAGTATATCTAGAAAAATAAATCCCGTGTCTAGAGCCTCAATTCTCTTTATAAACTCGTTATTTAAGTTGTTTTGTCTTTGTTTGTTCTTATAAAGCCAATCTTTGTCTAGTTTATCAAAGGAGAGTCTTTCTACTGTGGACGAAGATATCATCCCTTTCGTCAGTTCCTTAAAACTAGAAAAACTAGGAGGATCTGTAAAAGATATTCTTTTTTTTCCATCACTTCGGCATGTATCAAAAAAATATTGTGAAGCTTCCTTTCTTACAGCCCCAAAAAAGTGTTGATTGCTTATGTATCGTACTGGACGAGTCCATTGAAACTGAAAAAAATCGGCCGCTAAAATGCCTTCCACCACTATGGGTGCTTTTTGATCTTTTTCTTCATCCAGATCCGCTCCCCAACGCGTGGGAGGAATTTCTTCTTTGAATAGCACTTTTTTTCGTGCAATCTCCTCTTTCTTTTCCTCTTTCTTTTCCTCTTCCTTTTCCTCTTCCTCGTCCTCGTCCTCCCAGTAAGTGTCAGCTTCTCGGCCTTGTCTGGCTAACCAATTTGGTTGCAGTTGTGGGGCTTGGACGCTTGTCAGTGGATGTGGAAAAATGAATAAAGGTATTCTGCCTAAATAGTAGGCACAGGTAACAAATAAGAAAATATTCACGAACCGACCCGTGTTTCTCCTCAAGTTTATTAACAGCAAGTACTGAATTTCTGACACAACCCACTGAAAGGTTCGCATAAGAAATTCAAATTCTTCCCCAAGGGACCTAACAAGGTACTGATAAATCTTCTTTTTGTATTTATTCAATTCTGACTTAATGTACTTATTCAATTCTGACACACGGTACTGAAAGTGTGAAAAACGGACCTGAAATTTTGCCCCAAGGTACTTATAAATGTACTTATCCAATGCTGACACAAGTTCCTTCTTAGATCTACTCAAAAGATAGATCCGTATCCAGTCGAATAATCTTTTCGTGAATAAAAGGAAACAAATGTGACCAATTAACCAACCAACAAAACTACTTGTTACAAATAACATCTTGTTGTTGCATCGAAACATATAAACGTTGACTAATCTGGCTAACGTTGAATTTGGTAAAAGGATCTGGTTGGCTAATTGAAAAATGAAAGTATTCAGGAAAATGAGGAAATTGCTTCTGGTACTGGTAGTGATAGTATAGTCCCAATTGTCGGCTGCGAAATAAAGCAAAAGATACGGTAGAAATAGTACAGCTAGTATATGAGGTGTCCACAATAGTAGATGCAGAGGCCTATTATAGATCGACATGAACCTCACG